GTTAAAAAATGTTGGATTTTTTAGCATTGAGAGATTTACCTAAAATTTCAATAGGGTTTGTTAGGCTAATATTTGGGGAGGAATTGCATGATAATTGATGGGGTATGCATGTATATATATATAATGCGGATAGCTAACCCATATTTCAACTTGTTAGCTCGCACGTTCTCGAACCTTCCTTGGTTTCGGGGTTTGACAAGGATAACAGGATTCGCTGAGCGTAGGGGGTAGGGGGGTTTGTCGCGCAAAAACCAAAAGGGGGGCATATATATAAGGGTAAGTTGAAGAAGGAATGAATATGTTATGCACTTGAGTTATTAATATGTTATTCTTAAGTTATGTCTTTTAATAATTAACCTAATTTAATTCTACCAAGGAAATGTTCAACCTTAATTCACTATTTGAGCCTGCACTCTGAAATGCAAAATGAAAGGAAACCTAAAAAAGAGAACCCTATGCATATAAAAGAATGCCCGGCATGTTGGGTAACGAGGAGTATGTAATTACACCATTAATCAGATGCCAGTATAATTATCCGAGGGTGGAGTATTTCAGTTATGGACCTGAAATAGGAACCAGATGCAAGGAATAGTTCACTTGTGCAACCCCCACGATTTGTGTCCCTGATTCTATCATTAATAGTATGCCTTTATATAAACCAGTTGGTGGTCTCTTACTACATTAATATTCTCTCGAAAAATCTTAGTTGTTTATTTCAAGGAAAGTTTTGAGATCCATTTGTAGGGGATAAACCTATATCCCAGGTTAAAAAAATATATTTGTGAGTTTTAATAATTAGCTCCATGTACGTCTTAAACGTTAGTACTTGCTTTTAGGTTAAAATAATTGAATGGTGATAATACATAAATATGTACTCATACAGACATGCAATAAATGCATGTCTGTAAAGCCCTGGGGCCTCTATCAGAAGATAGTTTAATTTAGAATTCTGGCTTTGGGAGCCAGGGGTGGGAGTTAGAATCTCTCTTTTCTGGGCGCTAGGGGGGAATTTAACCCCCGATCTTCGGATTACAAGACCGATGCTTTCAGGCTAAGCTACTAGGGCAAGCTCATTTTAGTGCTTTATTTTCTACTCATCCGGACAGCGGGATAAGGACTAGAAATAGGGCGAAGTATAGGACGGATGCGATTTGACCAATGATGACATATGGGTGTTCTACGGGTATCCCGCCAATTCATGTTAGGATAGCCATATCTGCTACTAAGGTTCAGAATAGGAATTGGGTTAGTGGGCGGAATGTTAGTCCTCGTTGTTTTGAGGTGTGTAGAATTGGGACTACTAGGAGAACCAGGATCGAGAATAATAATGCAAGGACACCTCCTAATTTGTTGGGAATTGACCGTAAAATGGCGTAAGCAAATAGGAAGTATCATTCTGGTTTGATGTGTGGAGGGGTGACTAGGGGGTTGGCGGGCGTGAAGTTTTCTGGGTCCCCTAAAAGGTTTGGAGAGAATAGGGCTAGTGATGTTAAGGCTAATAGTATAAGTACGAAGCCAAGGAGGTCTTTATAAGAGAAGTATGGGTGGAAGGAAATTTTATCTGCGTCGGAGTTTAATCCGGCCGGGTTGTTTGAGCCTGTTTCGTGTAGGAACAGGAGGTGGAGAAGAGTTGCGGCGGCAACTACGAATGGCAGTAGGAAGTGGAATGCGAAAAATCGTGTCAGTGTTGCATTGTCAACCGAGAATCCTCCTCAGATTCATTGGACGAGGGTATCTCCTATATAGGGTACTGCTGATAAGAGGTTTGTAATTACTGTGGCACCTCAGAAGGATATTTGTCCTCAGGGAAGAACGTAGCCAACAAAGGCTGTTATCATAACTAGTAGTAGTAGAACTACTCCAATGTTTCAGGTTTCTTTGTAGAGGTATGACCCATAGTATAGGCCTCGGGCAACGTGTAGGTAAATACAGATGAAGAAGAATGACGCCCCATTAGCGTGTAAGTTACGGATAAGTCAACCATAGTTTACGTCTCGGCAGATATGGGTTACTGATGAGAATGCGGTTGAAATGTCTGAGGTATAATGTATAGCGAGAAATAATCCGGTTAGGATTTGTGTAATTAAACATAGTCCAAGGAGGGATCCAAAGTTTCATCACACTGAGATATTAGAGGGTGTTGGTAGGTCAACTAGCGCATCATTGGCGATTTTGATTAGTGGGTGGGTTTTTCGTAGGCTTGCCATTATTGTTCTTGTAGTTGAACTACAACGGTGGTTCTTCAAGTCATTGGTCTCGGTTAAAATCCGAGCAAGAATTATGACCTATTTTATGTTTTTATTGCTGGTAGCTTTAATTGTGGGGTTAATTGCTGTTGCTTCTAATCCTACTCCCTATTTTGCTGCTTTAGGTTTGGTAGTGGCAGCAGGGGTTGGGTGTGGGGTTTTAGTCGGATCTGGGGGGTCTTTCTTATCTTTGGTTCTTTTTTTAATTTATTTGGGGGGGATGCTTGTGGTATTTGCCTATTCTGCAGCTTTAGCTGCTGAGCCTTTTCCTGAGGCGTGAGGGAGTCGTTCTGTAGCTGGTTATGTTTTGGTCTACCTATTAGGGGTTATTTTAATGGCCGGTATGTTTTGAGGGGGGTGATATGAGGGGTCATGGATTATCATTGATGGGCTTAAAGAGTTTTCTATGCTTCGGGGGGATGTTAGTGGTGTGGCTGTAATATACTCTTTTGGTGGGGGAATGTTGGTTATTTGTGCTTGAGTTTTATTGCTAACGCTATTGGTAGTGTTAGAGCTTACTCGAGGTTTGAGTCGTGGCACGCTTCGTGCTGTTTAAATAATACTTAGGAGGATGGCCAGGGTTATGGTTAGTAGGAAGATGGTTAAGTATGTTTTGATTATTCCTCGTTGGATGTCGCTTGTAATTTTTGCTATTACCATTTGTGACAGGGCCAGCCCTTTTGGGCCTGAGATCTCAAATCATGTTTGGTCGAGCTTAGTGGCGATTGATTGTCCTAGGGTTAGGTTGAGTTTCGGGGGAAGTCGATGAATTATTGCGGGGAAATATCCTAACATGTTTGAAAAATTATGTAGGGAAATCGTGGGGGTAATTTTAACTTGTTTATTGGTTATAGCTGTGAGTTCTATGGCCACTAGTAGTCCTGTAATAGTTACTATTAGGGCTGCTATTTTTAGGGTGGTTGGTATTGTTATAATGGGTGTTTTTGAGGGCAGGAAGTTAGAGGTAATGATGAGTCCTGCAATAATGCTTCCTCAGGCAAGTCGTTTGATTGGGTTAATTACTAGGGGGTTGTTCTCGTTAATTGGGGATAGTGGGAGGAATCGAGGAGAGCCTATAGTTACAAAGAATACAACTCGGAAGCTATAAACTGCGGTAAATGATGTGGCAATTAGTGTAAGGGTTAGGGCTCAGGCGTTTAGGTAGGAGGTGTTTAGGGCTTCAATAATGGCATCTTTTGAGAAAAAGCCGGCTAAAAATGGAGTGCCTGTTAATGCTAAGCTGCCAATTGTGAGATAGGTTGATGTGGCGGGTATTAGGTTGTGAAGGCCTCCTATTTTTCGGATGTCTTGTTCGTCGTTTAGGCTATGAATAATTGATCCAGAACACAGGAAAAGTATGGCTTTAAAGAAGGCGTGCGTACAGATGTGGAGGAATGCTAGCTGTGGTTGGTTTAGTCCAATTGTAACTATTATTAGGCCTAGCTGGCTAGATGTTGAGAAAGCCACAATTTTCTTGATGTCGTTCTGGGTGAGGGCGCAGGTGGCTGTAAATAGTGTGGTAAGGGCTCCTAAGCAGAGGCAAATTGTCAGTGCCAGCTCATTGTTTTCTATTAGGGGGTGAAGTCGAATTAGTAGGAAAATACCTGCAACGACCATGGTACTAGAGTGGAGTAGGGCAGATACTGGCGTAGGGCCCTCCATGGCAGAAGGGAGCCACGGATGTAGGCCAAATTGGGCCGATTTACCTGTGGCTGCAAGGATGAGTCCAATTAGGGGGATTGTTATGTCAAAGTTTTTTGATAAGAAGAAGATTTGTTGAATTTCTCAAGAGTTCAGGTTTATTGCAAATCAAGCCATACTTAAGATTAGTCCGATGTCTCCTACTCGGTTATAGATTACGGCTTGAAGTGCTGCTGTATTAGCGTCTGCCCGTCCGTACCATCAGCCGATTAGTAAAAATGACATGATCCCGACGCCTTCTCAGCCGATGAATAGCTGGAATATGTTGTTGGCTGTTACTAGGGTGATTATAGCTACTAAGAACAGGAGTAGATACTTGAAAAACCGGTTTATGTTTGGGTCAGAGTGCATGTACCAGAGTGCGAACTCTAGGATCGATCAGGTTACATAGAGAGCAATAGGGGTAAAGATTAGAGAGTAGTGGTCAAATTTAAAGCTAATATTTGTGTCAAATATGTGTGTGTTTATTCAGTGCCAGTTTGTAGTAATACTTTCTACTCCTTGGTCTAGAAAAATTATTAGCGGTAGGAGGCTAATGAAAAATGCGGTGCTTACAGCAGTTTTGACGTGCGTGCTTGCTCATTCTGGATTCTGTGGCTTTGGACTTAGTGTAGTCAATAGCGGGAATATGAGGATTGTAAGGACTAAGATGAGTGAGGATGATATAATTAGGGTTGTTGAATTCATAGCTTCCACTTGGATTTGCACCAAGAGTTTTTGGTTCCTAAGACCAATGGATGAACTGTTATCCTTCAGAAGCGTGAGGAAGCCGCGGACTTTAACCGCGGTGCATAAGGATTAGCAGTACTTATTGATTTCCGTCCTTCCTTGGTGAGTAAGGAGATTTTAACTCCTGTCTTTAGAATCACAATCTAATATTTTGGTTAAACTATACTTACTAATAACATCAGCCTCATATGAGTTCCGGTTTTGCTACGAGAAGGATTACTGGGATTAGGTGAAGGGCTATTAATAGGTGTTCTCGGGTATGAAACGGTGGGAGTTTCGTAATGTGGCTGGGGGTTGGACCTCGCTGAGACATGAGAAACATATATAGGGAGTAGCCTGCTGTGATTAGTGTTCCTGCTCCTGTGAGTGCAATGGTTCAGGGGGATCAGTTAAAGAGGGTTGTGATAATCATGAGCTCTCCTATTAGGTTTGGGAGTGGCGGTAGTGCTAAATTGGCAAGGTTAGCAATGAACCACCACACTGCTGTAAGGGGAAAAATTATTTGTAATCCTCGTGCAAGAATTATAGTTCGGCTGTGGGTTCGTTCGTAGGCAGTGTTAGCTAGGCAGAACAGTATAGAGGATACTAGGCCGTGGGCAATCATTAAGATAATTGCTCCTGAAAAGCCCCACGGGGTTTGAATCAAAATGCCTCCTGCTACCAGTCCTATGTGACTAACAGATGAGTAGGCAATTAGTGATTTAAGGTCTGTTTGTCGTAAGCAGATGGATCCGGTTATAATGATTCCTCATAACGCTAGAATGATGAATGGGTAGACTAGCTCTTTTGAAAGGGGGTCTAGCATAATTATTATTCGTATTATTCCGTACCCCCCAAGTTTTAGAAGTACTGCGGCTAGTACCATGGACCCTGCAACGGGGGCCTCAACATGTGCTTTTGGAAGTCAGAGGTGGACTCCATATAGCGGTATTTTTACTAGGAATGCAATTAGGCAGCCTGCCCATCAGATTTTGTGTCCTCAGGAGTCTAGTAGTAGTGGTTGGGAGTACTGAATCACTAACATAGATAGGGTCCCTGTGGATTGTTGAAGCAGAAGAAGTGCAACTAGAAGGGGTAGAGAGCCTGCTAATGTATAAAAGAGGAAGTAGGTTCCTGCATTTAGTCGTTCGGTTTGGTTTCCCCAGCGGGTAATAATAATTAGAGTTGGAATCAGTGTGGCTTCAAACATGATGTAGAACATGATAATTTCTGTGGCGCCGAATGCTATGATTAAAAAGGTTTGTAGTGAGGCTAGGAGTGTAATATACAGGCGCTGTCGGCTAATTGGCTCTGGGTTAATGTGGTTTTGGCTAGCTAGGATCATTAGTGGGAGGAGTCAACATGTTAGTACTAGGAGGGGGGTTGATAGGGGGTCTGTAGCTAGGTAGGTGTTTGATGCAGTTCATCCGGCTTCGGATGTTCATTTTAATCATGTCAAGCTAATAAGGGCAATTGAAAGGCTGTGGGCGGTTGTAGCTGTTCATAGCCATTTGGGGGAGATTAATCAGATTGTCGGAAATAATATAATTGTGGGAATTAAGACTTTTAACATTGTAGGAGATTAAGGTTTTGTAGGCGATCTGTCCCGTGGGTACGGGCCGTGGCTACTAGCAGTGCAAGACCTGTGCTTGCCTCACAAGCGGAAAAGGCTAGTAGTAGTATGGGAGCCGTAGAGAAGCTTGTTGATTCAAATTGTAGTGCTCATAAGGCTAGAGCAATGAACAGGGATAATATTATTCCTTCTAGGCATAGGAGTGCTGAGAGCAGGTGGGTGCGGTGAAATGCTAGTCCCATGAGTCCTAGAGTAAATGCTGAGCTAAAGCTAAAATGTACTGGTGTCATAAGGGGGTCGTGGACTTACACCACGATCTTCTGAGCCGAAATCAGAGGTCTTTTTTTGGACTAACGCCCTATTCTGCTCACTCTAAGCCACCTTGGGTTCATTCATAAATTAGTCCTAGAGTTAATAAAATTAGTACTGAGGTTGCTCAAAAAAATGTTCCTGTGGGGTTGTGGAGTTGGTCCCCTCAGGGAAGGGGGAGAAGAAGGGCGATTTCTAGATCAAATAGGAGAAAAAGGATGGCTACTAAGAAGAATCGTAAGGAAAATGGGAGTCGTGCAGATCCCAGGGGGTCAAATCCGCACTCATAGGGGGAGAGTTTTTCTGCATCCGGGCTTATTTGTGGCAGTCAAAAGGATACGACTGCTAGAACTGAGGATAAGGCTATTGTAATAATAAGGATAGTTGTAATTAAATTCATTATCTTTCCCTGGGGTTTAACCAAGACTAAATGATTGGAAGTCATTTGTACTAACTTTAATACTAGAAAGATATGAGCCTCATCAGTAGATGGATACGTATAGGAATAGTCAGACTACGTCAACAAAATGTCAGTATCAGGCAGCGGCTTCAAAGCCGAAGTGGTGCTCGGATGTAAAGTGGTATTGAATTTGGCGAAGGAGGCAGACGGCCAGGAAAGATGATCCAATAATCACATGTAGGCCGTGGAATCCTGTGGCCACGAAGAATGTAGAGCCATAGACCCCATCTGCAATTGTGAAAGGTGCTTCATAGTATTCTATGGCCTGGAGCGCAGTGAAGTATAGTCCTAGTAAAATTGTAAGTGCGAGAGACTGAATAGCCTGTTTTCGTTCGCCTTCTATAATACTGTGGTGGGCTCATGTAACTGTTACCCCTGATGCTAGTAGTACAGCTGTGTTGAGAAGAGGCACTTCGAAGGGGTCTAGTGTAGTAATTCCTGTTGGGGGTCAGCAACCTCCTAGCTCAGGGGTTGGGGCCAGGCTTGAGTGGTAGAAAGCTCAAAAGAATCCGAGGAAGAAGAATACTTCGGAGGTAATAAACAGGATTATTCCGTAGCGTAGGCCTTTTTGAACAGGGGGTGTGTGGTGGCCTTGGAAAGTTCCTTCTCGGATGATATCACGTCATCACTGGAACATTGTAAGAAGTAAAAGAATTAGACCAAGGGTTATTAGTGTCGTTGAGTGGAAGTGGAACCAGATTGCTAGGCCGGATGTTATTAAAAGAGCACCGACGGCTCCGGTTAGTGGTCATGGGCTGGGATCAACCATATGATATGCATGTGCTTGGTGTGCCATTAAACGTTTTCTTGTAGGTAGAGGCTTAGAAGTAAGACAAATACATAGGCTTGAATTATTGCTACTGCAACCTCTAGAAGTGTAAGAAGGAAGAGGACGGCGGCGGTTAGGATTGCTACTGTGGGTATTATGGGTAGAAGAACAAATACAGCTGTGGCAATAAGTTGAATCAGTAAGTGGCCTGCAGTTAGGTTGGCTGTGAGTCGAACCCCTAAGGCTAGGGGTCGAATAAATAGGCTAATTGTTTCGATAATAATTAGCACAGGGATTAGGGGGATGGGTGTTCCTTCTGGCAGGAGGTGTCCAAGGGCAACTGTTGGTTGGTTTCGCATTCCAATAATTACGGTGGCGAGTCATAGTGGTACTGCAAATCCTATGTTTAGTGATAGTTGGGTGGTGGGTGTAAATGTATATGGTAGAAGGCCTAGTATGTTAATTGTAATAAGGAATACTATTAGGGAGGCGAATAGAAGTGCCCATTTGTGTCCGCCTACGTTTAGGGGCAGGAGCAGTTGATTGGTAAATCGGTTAATAAATCATGTTTGGAGAGTAATAAGTCGGTTATTTAATCAGCGTGAGGGTGGAGTTGGAAATAGTATTCATGGTAGGGCAATTGCGATAGCAATGAGTGGGATCCCTAGGAAGGAGGGGCTTGCAAATTGGTCAAAAAAGCTCATTATCATGGTCAATCTCAAGATTCAGTTTTGTGTTTTTCTTCGCTTATTGGGGCGGGCTCATTTGGTGTTATATGGTTTAGAATTTTAGTTGGGATAATAGTGAGAAAAATAATTCATGAGAATACTAGAATAGCAAATCAGGGATTAGGGTTTAATTGGGGCATTTCACTAGAGGTGGTCGGTAGTCACCAAACTTTGGCTTAAAAGGCCAACGCTTTGTCCAATAATTAGCTTTCTAGTGAGGCGTCTTCTAGTATAAGTGAGGATCAGCTTTCGAAGTGCTCTAGCGGAACGGCTTCAACTACGATGGGCATAAAGCTGTGGTTGGCCCCGCAGATTTCAGAGCATTGACCATAGAATACACCAGGACGTGAGGCGATGAAGGCAGTTTGGTTTAGTCGTCCAGGAACTGCGTCCATTTTAACGCCTAGAGAGGGGACAGCTCAGGAGTGTAGTACATCTTCCGCGGAGACTAGAACACGCACTGGTGACTCTATTGGGACTACTATTCGGTGGTCTGTTTCCAATAGTCGGAAGTGTCCTGCTGCAAGATCTTGGGTGGGGATTATGTAGGAGTCGAAGCCTAGGTCTTCATAGTCTGTATATTCGTAGCTTCAGTATCATTGATGTCCTATGGCTTTAATTGTTAGGTGGGGGTCGTTAATTTCATCTATAAGATAAAGAATTCGAAGTGATGGGAGGGCAATCAGAACTAGGATTACAGCTGGTAAAATGGTCCATACGATTTCGATTTCTTGAGAGTCTAGAATATACTTGTTGGTGAGCTTGGTTGAAACCATTGCAATAATAATATAAAGTACTAAAGTACTAATTAGGAACACAATTATTAGGGCGTGGTCGTGGAAGTGAAGAAGTTCTTCTATAACGGGTGATGCCGCGTCTTGGAATCCTAGTTGTGTGGGATGTGCCATTAAGCCTGGGGCTTAAGACATGCAGGGATTTAACCTGCAATTCCACCTTGACAAGGTGGTGTAATTCGCATTTTACTAATGTCTTAGAAGAAAGTGACAGAGTGGTTATGTGACTGGCTTGAAACCAGTATATGGGGGTTCAATTCCTCCCTTTCTCGTTAGTTTGATTGAACTTGTACAAATGCTGGTTCCTCGAATGTGTGGTATGGTGGAGGGCAGCCGTGAAGTCATTCTACGTTTGTTATTGTCAGTTCTACTGAGGATACTTCCCGTTTGGCGGCAAAGGCTTCTCAGAGGATAAATAGGAACATAATTACTGCTACCAGAGAGATTAGCGACCCAATAGATGATACTGTGTTTCATAGGGCGTAGGCGTCTGGATAGTCAGAGTATCGTCGTGGCATGCCTGCCAGTCCAAGGAAGTGTTGTGGGAAGAACGTAAGGTTAACGCCAATGAATATTACCCCAAAGTGGATTTTTGTTCAGGTATCATTTAGGGTGTATCCTGTAAATAGTGGGAATCAGTGAACGAAGGCTGCTATAATAGCGAATACGGCACCCATTGATAGTACGTAGTGGAAGTGGGCAACTACGTAGTATGTGTCGTGAAGTACAATATCAAGTGATGAGTTAGCTAGGACAATTCCTGTTAATCCGCCTACTGTGAAGAGGAAAATGAATCCGAGGGCCCACAACATAGGTGTTTCTCATTTAATAGAGCCTCCGTGGAGCGTGGCAAGTCAGCTAAACACTTTAACTCCCGTAGGGATGGCGATAATTATTGTAGCAGATGTAAAATAGGCACGGGTGTCTACGTCTATTCCAACAGTAAACATGTGGTGGGCTCAAACAATGAAGCCAAGGAGGCCGATGGCTATCATAGCTCAGACCATTCCTATGTACCCAAACGGTTCTTTTTTACCAGCGTAGTAGGCTACGACGTGAGAGATAATGCCAAATCCGGGTAAAATAAGAATGTATACTTCCGGATGGCCGAAGAATCAGAATAGGTGTTGGTACAGAATTGGGTCCCCTCCTCCTGCAGGGTCAAAGAATGTGGTATTAAGATTACGGTCTGTAAGAAGCATTGTAATTCCGGCAGCCAGAACGGGCAGTGACAGAAGAAGAAGCACGGCTGTTACAAGTACGGCCCATACAAACAGAGGCGTTTGATATTGGGAAATAGCTGGGGGTTTCATATTAATAGTCGTGGTAATGAAGTTAATTGCTCCTAGAATTGATGATACACCTGCCAGGTGGAGTGAGAAAATTGTTAGATCTACCGATGCTCCTGCGTGGGCAAGATTACCTGCAAGTGGGGGGTAGACTGTTCACCCTGTCCCAGCCCCGGCCTCAACACCAGAAGAGGCTAGGAGAAGCAGGAATGACGGAGGTAGAAGTCAGAAACTTATGTTATTTATTCGCGGGAATGCCATGTCTGGTGCTCCGATTATTAGTGGTACAAGTCAGTTTCCAAACCCTCCGATAAGAATTGGTATTACTATAAAGAAAATCATTACGAAGGCATGGGCAGTAACAATGACGTTATAAATTTGATCATCGCCTAAGAGCGATCCAGGTTGGCTTAGTTCAGCTCGGATAAGGAGGCTTAAAGCAGTTCCCACTATTCCGGCTCAGGCACCAAATACAAGATAGAGGGTACCAATGTCTTTGTGGTTCGTAGAAAAGAATCAGCGCGTAATTGCCACAGGTAGGGTAGCCGAGCGTTTAGGCGGTGGGTTGTAGCCCCGAAGACAGAGGTTTAAGTCCTCTCCCTATCACAGCCTTGTGGTGAAGAAACATGTTGGATTGCAAATCCAAAGACGTAGACTAATACTCTGCCGGGGCTTTTTCCCGCCTTACTAGGCTACGGCGGGAAAAGTAGATGGATGCTCGCTGGCTTGAGCACTTAGCTGTTAACTAAGAGTTTGTAGGATCGAGGCCTTCCCATCTAGTAAGGCCTTAGTTTAATAAAAACATTTGATTTGCAATTAGAAAATGCAAGATAGAGTCTTGTAGGTCTTATCAGGGACTAGAAGATTTTCACTTCTACTTAGAGCTTTGAAGGCTCTTGGTCTTAATGTTATCCTAAGTCCCTAGGTGGCTAGTATCAGAATAGCCGGGGTTAAAGGCAGGAGACCTAGTGTGATTGTGGTGGATAGGGCCAGTGGTAGTGAGGTTTGGGCTGTTTGAGTCCGTCAGGGGGTGATTGAGTTATTTGTGTTAGGGGAGATTGTAAGTGTTATTGCGTAGCAAAGTCGCAGGTAAAAGTAAAGGCTAAGTAGGGCGGCTAGGGCTATAATTGTGGCGGTGATGGGTAGGTTTTGTTTTGCAAGTTCTTGCAGAATTAGTCATTTTGGCATGAACCCTGTTAGTGGTGGGAGTCCTCCCAGTGACAGTAGAACTATGGCAGTTGTTGTTGTTAAGATTGGGTTGTTAGATCAAATTATTGCTAGGGTGTTGATTTTTGTAGCAGATGATGTTTTTAGGGTGAGGAAGGCTGCGGATGTTATGAAGATGTATGTTCCTAGTGCGATTAGTGTGAGTTGTGGAGCATATTGTAGTACAATAATCATTCAGCCCATGTGCGCGATAGAAGAGTAGGCTAGGATTTTTCGTAGCTGGGTTTGATTTAATCCTCCTCATCCTCCAGCTAGTGTAGATATAAGTCCTAGTGCTGTTAGTAGAAGGGGGTCGATGGCCTGCGCCGTTTGAATAATAAGGGCTAAGGGAGCAAGTTTTTGTCAGGTGGATAGGATTAACCCTGTTAAAAGGTCTAATCCTTGTAGTACTTCTGGCATTCAAAAATGTATTGGTGCCAGTCCAATTTTTAGTGCGAGGGCGGTAATGACCATTGTGCTGGCGATGGGGTTCGACATGTTATTCATGTCCCATTCTCCTGTAATTCATGCGTTTGTAGTGCTTGCAAAGAGAATTATTGCTGCTGCGGTGGCCTGAGTTAAGAAGTACTTTGTAGTTGCCTCTACTGCTCGAGGGTGATGGTGTTGTGCTATTAAAGGAACAATTGCTAGGGTATTAATTTCTAGTCCTATTCAGGCTAGTAATCAGTGGGAGCTGGCAAATGTGAGGGTGGTTCCTAATCCTAGGCTGGATAGTAGAATTATAAGTACGTAGGGATTCATTGATGGAGGAGGGACTTTAACCGTCATGTTCGGGGTATGGGCCCGAAAGCTTAATTAGCTGACCCCATCTTAGAAAGTGGTGTAGAGGAAGCACTAAGAGTTTTGATCTCTTGGGCATGGGTTCGACCCCCTTCTTTCTAAGAACTGAGGGGATTTTAGCCCCTATCAGCCACTCTATCAAAGTGGTCCCTAGGCATTCGGGCACAGTTCCTGAGCTATAGTTGTGGGGGAAGGCCTGCAAGCGCGATTGGGAGGGCGATGTGTCATAGCACGAGGGCTAGTGTAAGAGGGAGGAAGTTTTTTCATACAAGGTGTATTAGCTGATCGTACCGGAATCGAGGATAAGAGGCTCGCACCCATAAGAATACAATTGATAATAGTGCAGCTTTGGTTATGAGGCTGATTGTTGTTAGTTCGGGGGCGTTTGGGAAGTGTGAGGCTCCTAGAAATAGTACAGCTGACAGGGTGTTTATTAATAAGATGTTTGCATATTCTGCTAGGAAAAATAGGGCGAAGGGTCCTCCTGCATACTCTACGTTGAACCCGGAGACTAGTTCTGACTCTCCCTCTGTGAGATCAAAGGGGGCTCGGTTTGTTTCTGCTAAGGTTGAAATGTACCATATTGCAGCTAGAGGTCATGCAGGGGCTAGTAGTCAAATGCTTTCTTGGGCTGTATTGAACGTTTGTAGAGTGTACCCCCCTGAAAAAATGATTACTGATAGAAGAATTAGTCCTAGGCTAACTTCGTAAGAAATTGTCTGGGCAACTGCTCGGAGAGCCCCAATTAGTGCGTATTTTGAATTTGATGCCCATCCTGATCCTAGGATGGAGTAAACTGCTAGGCTTGAGAGGGCCAGGATAAAAAGAACACCGAGGTTGAGGTCAATGACTGGGTAGGGTATAGGTATTGGTGCTCAGAGGGTTATGGCTAAAGTGAGTGCGAGAATGGGAGCGGCTAAGAATAAAAATGGAGATGATGTAGAAGGGCGTACGGGTTCTTTAATAAATAGTTTTACGCCGTCGACAATAGGCTGTAGTAGTCCATAAGGTCCTACCACATTGGGCCCTTTTCGTAGTTGCATATATCCTAGTACTTTTCGCTCGAGCAGGGTTAGGAAGGCTACTGCAAGTAGGACTGGTACAATGTAGGCTAGGGGATTGATTAGGTGGTTTATTAGAGTGTTTAGCATAAACTGGGAAGAGGATTTGAACCTCTGGTTTAAAGGGCTTAGGCCTTTCGCAATTTACCATGCTCTGCCACCCCAGTATGTCTTTATTTTAGACGGCAGGGGTTTTGGCCCTCCCTTTGTTTAATTTATTTGTTTTCATTAATTAGGGGTGGGGCGTGCTTTAAGCATGGGCCCCTCTTTTCCGATCCTTTCGTACTAGGAAAAGTAGCGTTACAGATAGAAACTGACCTGGATTGCTCCGGTCTGAACTCAGATCACGTAGGACTTTAATCGTTGAACAAACGAACCCTTAATAGCGGCTGCACCATTAGGATGTCCTGATCCAACATCGAGGTCGTAAACCCCCTCGTCGATATGGACTCTGGGAGAGGATTGCGCTGTTATCCCTAGGGTAACTTGGTTCGTTGATCGACTATAAGGCCGGATCATTTTTGGTCAGATGTTCTGTGGCTTAGAGATGTTTCTCTTGGTTTTAGGGGTTTAGCCCATTCCACTCGGAGGCTGGTTTTTCCTCCGCGGTCGCCCCAACCGAAGGTAAAATTTCATCTTCCACTAAGTTCTTGCTTTTTACTGAGTTGTTTAACGTGGTTGAATTTTGTACCTTAAGCTCCAAAGGGTCTTCTCGTCTTGTATAATTATATCCGCTTCTGCACGGATAGATCAATTTCACTGACTGGAAGGGGGAGACAGTTAAGCCCTCGTTTAGCCATTCATACAGGTCTCTATTTAAAAGACAAGTGATTGCGCTACCTTTGCACGGTCAAAATACCGCGGCCGTTGAACCCGTAGTCACTGGGCAGGCTGGACCTCCTATACTTAATAGTTGCAGGAGGCGATGTTTTTGGTAAACAGGCGAGGCTTGTGTTTGCCGAGTTCCTTCCCTTTCTTTTAGTCTTTCCTTTAATGTACGCACTCCAGTGTGGGGTTAACGATTGGCTTGGTTGTGGGGTCTTCTTGGTTTTTCTATTGTCCACATTACCCTCTTTGTTTGGGTTCGTTAATTTTCAGTGGTTTGTCCGATCTGATTTACACTTGTGCTAGGAGAAGAGCGTGTCTTCTTGTTACTCATTTTAGCATAATTTCTTCCATGTTGGCATGGACTAGCCTGATATTTTTAGGGAAATAAGATTTTTTATCAGTATAATAAACTTTCTTCTGTCTGAGCTTTAACGCTTTCTGTATAGGTGGCTGCTTTTAGGCCCACTAGAACAGGATGTTTTGAATATTGTGATCTTTATTCTCCTGTGAAGGTTGTATCCTTTGTTAGAGGGGCTGTACCCCCTTTAACTAACTCCCGTACATATCTCTTAAGTAAATCTTAATAAGAATGTTTTGGTTTGGGGTGTGCGGGGCTGAACTTCTATCCATTTCTCAGGCAACCAGCTATCACCAGGTTCGGTAGGTCTGTCACTTCTACCCGGAGCTCTTCCCACTCTTTTGCCACAGAGACGGGTTAGCCCTAAGTTATATAGGCTGTCTCGGGGTAGCTCACCTGGTTTCGGGGTATCAAACTAAAGGTCTCTTTGCTTGAGGGTACTGGCTAAATCATGATGCAAAAGGTACAAGGTTTAGTCTTTGTTTTTTATTGCTTATATGGGTTGTTTCATTTCTCTTTCAGCTTTCCCTTGCGGTACTTTCTCTATTGCTCATTGGCTGAACCTTTTCTGTCTCCCATACTCAGGTAAAAAAATGGTTTAATTTTTGGTGTTAGGCTATGTTTTGTTATAAACATTGTTGGGTTAATATTGGTGGTTAGGCTAGCTGTTTGGCTCAGGGTGATCCAATTTGCATGGATGTCTTCTCGGTGTAAGTGAGATGCTTGACTAACTCAGCCACGCCCTGAGTTTAATCCAAGTGCACCTTCCGGTACACTTACCATGTTACGACTTGCCTCCCCTTGTCAGTGCTTTATTGTTAGGTACCATTATTGCGTTTTGACAGGGGAGAGTGACGGGCGGTGTGTACGCGCCTCAGAGCCGGGTTCAAAAGGACACTCTGCTTCCTTTTTACTACTAAATCCTCCTTCAAGCACTATTTCATGTTGCATATTCGTAGTATTCTATTATAGAAAATGTAGCCCATTTCTTTCCGCTTCGTACGCTACACCTCGACCTGACGTTCTGGGTTGTGCCCATTTTGCTTACTTTTGTTGCCTTCACAGGGTAAGCTGACGACGGCGGTATATAGGCTGGGGTGGCTAGAAGTGGTGAGGTTTAACGGGGGTTATCGGTTCTAGAACAGGCTCCTCTAGGGGGGTCTAAGGCACCGTCAGGTCCTTTGGGTTTCAAGCTAATGCTCGTAGTACCCAGGCGGACGTCTAATTGTAGTTGGATGTCTAGGTTTATGGCTGAGCATAGTGGGGTATCTAATCCCAGTTTGTTTCTCAGCTTTCGTGGGGTCAGGTGGGCTCTGCTAAAGCTACTTTCGTGGAGTTGGGCTTCGGACACCTAGAAGCGTATGACGGCCAAAGGGCCATTTGGCTTTATTGTTGTGCTTTCCTTAACCACCCTTTACGCCGTAATATTATCAACTAGGGCCTCTCGTTTAACCGCGGTGGCTGGCACGAGTTTTACCGGCCCTCATTAACCCTGACTGAGTCAAGTTTTCACTCATGGCTTAATGTCTATCACTGCTGAATTCCCTTGGGGGTGTGGCTTGGCTAGGCGTCTTGGGCTAAATTTTGCGCCTGATGCCCGCTCCTCGTCCCCGGGCAGGGGATTGAGGGCATACTCACGGGGTTGCGGAGACTTGCATGTGTAAGTTGGGTTAGAGCTGATAGTAAGGTCGGGACCATGCCTTTATGCATGCGGAGCTTCTTAGGGCCCATCTTAACATCTTCAGTGTTATGCTTTGTATTAAGCTACGCTAGC